TGGGATGTCCTAATACATTACAAAATTTTGCTTTAGCCAATGATCTAATTAGAGGAATAATTGGAATTATTGTATCAAGCTTTTTTATAAGATTTTCCATTATAAATGACTTTTCCAACATTTGACTCCGTACCACTGAAGGATTTAGCCGCACATTTGAAAAATAGCCCAAAAAGTCAAATGAATGCTCGGATAATTGGTTTATATGGATCTTTCCTGGTTGAGACCAAACAAAAAAATAACATTGCCATAAATAGATAAGATAGTATTTCCATTTTTTCATCAAAAAGGGCGTATTCTTTGAAGCTAGAATGGATTTTCCTTGATATCTAACATAATGAATGAAAGGATCCTTGAAGAACCATAGGGTGGACGGAAAATCCTTATCAAAGACTTCTACAAAATGTTCTATTTTTGCATAGAAATAGATTCGTTCAAAAAAGACTCCAGAAGATGTTAATCGTAAATAAGAAGATTTGTTACGGAGAAAAAGAAAGATGGATTCGTATTCACATACATAAAAATTATATAGGAACAGGAAAAATCTTGGATTACTTTTTGAAAAAGTAGAAATCCTTTTTTTGGGAGTAATAAGACTATTCCAATTACAATACTCATAAAGAAAGAGCCTTAATAAATGAAAGGAGGAGGCATCTTTCACCCAGTATCGAAGGGTTTGAATCAAGATTTCCAGATGGATAGGGTAGGGTATTTGTACATCTGACACATAATTTAAATATGGAAATTTTTCCTCAAAAAAAGGAAATATTGAATGAATTGATCGTAAATTATAGGATTTTATGATTTCTGCCTTCTCTAAGGAAGAGATTAATTGTAGGGAAAATGGAATTTCCACACTGACGGCAAGTCCCTCTGATATTATTTGAGAATACAAATTCTTGTTGTACCCCAAAAATGGATTTTTGTTAGAATTATTAGCAGAAATAATCAAATGATTCTGTTGATACATTCGAGTAATTAAACGTTTTACAATTAGTAAACTAGATTTATTGTCATAACCTAGATTTTGCACCAAAATGGAACTATTTAAACCATGATCGTAAGCAAGTGCAAAAATATACTCCCGAAAAATAAGTGGGTATAGGAAGTCATGTTGACGAGATCTATCTAGTTCTAAATATACTTGAAATTCCTCCATTTTTTTTAATTTGATTTGGGCCAAGGATCGAAGATTTATTGGGTTATCAAATAATACATAGTGCGATACAGTCAAAACAGGGTATTCTATTCTAATAAAAAAGAAATAGATACCTAGAAAACAAGTAAGACTCATCAACGGACTCTCTCTACTCGCTTTTTCCATCTAATTGTTTTATGTTCATTCTAGGATAACAAGATAGTTAGAAACCCTTTATTTTCTCAACCCAATCGCTCTTTTGATTTTGGAAAAAAAAAAGATCTTTATCAATATACTCTTTCTTCTACACATTTATCGCCACCCCATAATCTAATTATAATGGAGAATAGCTAATAGTTAGGATTCATAACAAAAATAAATAATCCATTCATGGGAAAAGCTTTTCCCCCATCAAGTACTAATATTTTTTATTTTTAACGTATAATTAGATGGGGGAATCATTCAAATTCAAAACAAAAGCTCGTTCCTTTTTGTTTCCCTATAATTGGAGTCACCAAACTCTATCCATTTATTAATTCAACCCAACTGTGAATTTATTTTGTTGCGAGCCAAGAATACAAACATGGATTTTGGCCCGATCCAATAAGAATGAGATATTCTTAGAATTCTCCATTGATACGACATGCTGCTTTTTCCATTCATTCCTTTCTGGATCAGTCGTGGTCTTACAAACTCTACCAATGGTATGGACGAATCCATTGCTTCATAGAAATGTGTAAAATTTTGAGTCGCACTTAAAAGCCGAGTACTCTACCATTGAGTTAGCAACCCTAATAAACTACTAATAAGATGTGTAGATACAACCGCAATCAAAATAAATAAAAAGATGGAATTGGATAATAAAAAAGAATATTCCATTAAAATATAAAATCCAGAATCCAGAAAAAAGATTGAAAATGTCGAAGTCGAATCGATTATTAACATAAAAATGTTCAGATCAGATTAAAATATCAGATCAGATTAAAATACAAGAGATTTTCTCAGATAACACTCAGATAAGAGATAAAAAAAATAACAATTTATAGACCGTCTCTTTGTCGCCTATGTTATACGTTATACATTATTTTTTTTTTTTTCATTTATTTTATTTAATTATTTCTATTTATCCAATTTCTAATTAAAAATTTAGATTATAATATTTTTATTATTCTATATTTCTATTTATATATTTATATTATTATATTATTTATTTTTATTATTTTATTATTATATTCTAATTATTTATTATTATATTATTATTATTATATTCTAATAGAATAATATTATTCTATTCTAATAAAATAAAGAAAATATAAAGAAAAAGAGATAAAGAAAGAAAAGAATTTCTTTAATTAACACAAAAAAAGAACTTCTTTTCTTCTTTCTATCACAGAAAATCCAACGAACCCATCTAAGTAAAAAAAAATCCTATGGAACGGGAATAAAAGGATCCATTTATTCACGATCGGATTATATTTGTTTGATACACTGTTGTCAATATTAATGTTGAAAAAAGAATAATAAATACGAAGAAAAAAAAAATAGAATATAAAAAATAGAAAAAATATATATAAATATATAATGCAAATTAATAAAATATATAAATAAAAATATAGAATATAGAATTCAATATAATTTAATGAAAATAATTTAAAATTCAATTTATTACTTAATTGAATTTATTTTGATTCATTTGCCCATTTTTATATTATCAATAAAAATGGATGGATTTTTGTGGTTATAAAAAACTGCATTCTATGGCAGTAATAAGAAATCCAAAATTAGGTATGAATAGAAGAAGAGAGCGGGGGGGGAGATAAGAGAGAAAAAAGATTATAAAAATCTACATAAAAGTCATCCACACCCTCTTTCTCTTTTTCTTTTTTATTTTTTATTATTAGATTATTTATTTAAATTGAATTTCGTTTGTTGATTAGGATTAAGTTCCATAAAAACACCCGCCTTTTTTGAAATATCCTGAACAGTTCCTGTAGGTTGAGCGCCTTTTTCAAGGAAATATAGAATAACAGGAATATTTAAATGGGTTTGATTCTTTATCGGATCATAAAAACCCACTCTCCGAAGATCTCTCCCCTCTCTTCGGGATCGAACATCAATTGCAACGATTCGATAAACGGCTCATTGGGATAGATATAGATAAACAATACACCCCCCCTAGAAACGTATAAGAAGCTTTCTCCTCGTACGGCTCGAGAAAATTCGAAATTCTGTTTATGTATAGAATTATGATGTCAAATAGATTCATAAAATCATCAAATCAATTAGACTATGATTAAAATGAAATACTTTTTCTATTCTTTCCCCCCCAAAAATCACTCGTATTCGCAACCTCATAACTCAAGTTGGATAACTCTCAAATAACTCAAAGGAAAACAAAACCTTTAGTTAGGTATTTTATTTCATTTATTGAGCGGTCTCTACCCCCTTTCTTGTCTGTCTCCTTTAAGCTTTAGAATCTATTTTTTGTCTTCAGTCAGTGTAATATAGTTGTTGAGACAATTGAAAATGGTATTTACTTGTTCCACGATCCGTTAGCTTTTGCTTGAATCATTGGGTTTAGACATTATTTCGAGGATCTTTAATCATTTCAAAAATGGCAGCAACATACCCATTTTTTATTTCTTTCCATCAAAGAATTGTACAAATAGATGGTTGATTCCCCCAGATCCACTTTTGATCGAAATAGTTTTACCAATTCCAACAAATTTCACTTTTTTTTTAACTTGCTCGAATTGGATCCTTTCGATTTCTATAGCGAAAATATACTTACGAAGTTTTTGGAACTTATTAATTTTCACTAACCCTAGAAACTTGCCCCTGAGAAATGAATCAACTCGAGCTCCATCATGTACTATTTCCATCATCAAACCCTCCCCCCTCCCCCAAAAAAGAGATTCGAGTGGAATAGAACAAAAGATGTCGAGAAAGAGCACCTTCATTTCTATAGAATAGAATAGAAAAAATGGTGGATGTAAGAATCCACGGCTAATGTAATCATGTCTTTCAAGTCGCACGTTGCTTTTTACCGCATCGTTTCAAACGAAGTTTTACCATAACATTCCTCTAGTTTGGAGCCGGTATGTAATTGATTCAATTCTGAAATCATGAATAGTCATTGATTCAATCGATCCATAATAATCCATATTTTTTCCTTCTATATGAATGAAAAATTTCTAAAGTAAAGGTAAAGAAATAAAAAAAAAATTCAAATTAATTCGATATTGTAGGAATCTAATTTCTATTCTATTTCTATTTATTTTTTAGAAAAATAGAGATTCAAAATATTCGTATTCAAAAAAATAAATAGAAAAAAATATAGAATTAGAATTCCAAATTTTTATAGAAGATTTTGATTTATTATCAAAATCCAATTTCTATTTATAAATTTATTAATTAATATTCAATATTAAATATATTTTTAAATATATATTCTAAATATATAAATAGAAATATATTCTAAATAAAAATTAGAAATATATATAAATAATAAATCTTATTTAATATATTTTCTATTTTATTAAATTAATTAAAATAATAATATAAATTTTGAATATACATATACAATACAAATAAAAAAAAGAACTTCTTTTTTTTTGAATCCACATTTTCAAAGTGACTCGATTTAGAGATGAATCATTAAAAAAAAGAAGAATCACATTCTACCCAATATTATATACTCTTTCTTAAACAAAAGGTTTCTCAAAAAAGGGCAATCTTGATTATGATATATAATTTGTACTCAGATATGATATATATCATGAATGGATATGCTCTGGGACGGGAGGATTCGAACCTCCGAATAGCGGGACCAAAACCCGTTGCCTTACCGCTTGGCCACGCCCCATTTTTATTTATATTCGACACTAGTAAACACTATTATTGATATTGGTTGTTCGTCAATTCCAGTCCAAATATTTAAATATCTATAGAATAAGTTGTTGCTAGAATTTGGATATGTCTAGATATAGAATGAAACTTCAATTATTGATCATTACATATAATTCAATTAAGATATTGCATGAAAGTCTGATTTCTTCTATTTTTTATTTCTTTTGATTTCAGAATGGAAAGATTTTAAATTTGATAAGTTCAAATCAAAGAAGGATTTTTTTTGTCTACTTTTTGTTATTTGATTCATCATTTTATTCGTAATTAATTCGATTTTTTTTTCTTCTATTTCTATATATTATATTCTAGATTCTATTTTCTTTTTTTATTCTAATATTATTCTATTTTAGTCTAATATTTGTTTTGTATTCGATTTTTTTTATTATTTTATTATTTTGAATTTTTTGGATTTCTTATTAACTTATTAATATTAATAAAAAATTCATTATTATTCTTTTTTTTATTATTAATATATTATTAATATTAATAATATATTAATAATAAAAATGAATAGTATAAATCATAAATGAAATAAAAAAAAAAAAAGAAATCAAATCGAAAATCCATTTATTAGAAAATTCAGAATAGAATATATTAATAATAATAAAAACTTAAAATATAAACTGAATCTTAATACTTAATAATATTAACTTAATTTGAAATTTTTTTTATTTTATTCACAAAAAAAAAATACAATTATCTTAAAGAACAAAATGTTTGTTATGCTTAATATCTTTAGTTTGGTCTGTATTTGTATTAACTCTGCTCTTTATTCAAGTAGTTTTTTCTTCGCGAAATTACCTGAAGCCTATGCTTTTTTGAATCCAATTGTAGATATTATGCCAGTAATACCTGTACTCTTTTTTCTCTTAGCTTTTGTTTGGCAAGCTGCTGTAAGTTTTCGATGAGATCTTTAATTTGAATACTAATACTGTCCTAGAAAAATTCATAATTTATTCGAAAAAAAGGATTCGAACATTTTAATAATCTTGATTTCTAAGATCAGATAAGTTTTACAGTGTGAATCCTCATGTGTACTATAGGAGAATCTATTCTCTTTCTTTTTTTTTATGATCTTGGAGATTGTGTAATGCTTACTCTAAAACTTTTTGTTTACACAGTAGTGATATTCTTTGTTTCTCTTTTCATCTTCGGATTCCTATCTAACGATCCAGGACGTAATCCGGGACGTGAAGAATAAAAAATCATATTTTTTATTCTTTTTGTTTTTTGTGTTTTCCTTGCTTGTGCTTTATTTTGAAATATTCTTATTATCCATTTTTCATCTTTCAATTTTAACTTATATAAATTAGAAATCTATTTTAGAAATAGATTTCTAAATATATTAAATATAGAAATTCGAAATAAAAATGAAATAGAAATAAATTAGAAATCACTATTTATATTCCATTTTCAATATTTCAAAAATGAAAAAAGAAATCAAAAAAATTCTATTTCATTTTTATTAATAATTCTATTCTATTTATATTAATAATTAATATTGTTAATAAAAAAATTCAAACAAAAAAAGAAAAGAAACAAAAGAGACTCCGTTCTATAAATTAAAAAAAAAGGTAAATAAAATACCAAATCATTGATGAAAACGGAAAGAGAGGGATTCGAACCCTCGGTACGAAAAATTCGTACAACGGATTAGCAATCCGACGCTTTAGTCCACTCAGCCATCTCTCCCCAATTGAAAAGGGCCCTTTCTCTTTTTTTTTTTTTATTTATTTCATTTCTATCTTATCTCTATTTATATAATATATATAATATATAATTAGAATATTCTATAATAAAATTAGAATATTCTATAATAAAATTAGAATACTCTATATAATAAAAAAAGAGAATATTTAATAATTTATATATTAATATATTTTTTTAAATATTATTTGAATTTAATCTATTCATCTTATTACCTTATTACCTTATTACTTATTCATTTTAAATTGAATTACTTATTAATATTAATTTAAGAATAAAAAATTCTAATACTAATAAATAATCTAACTAATAACTAATAATAAAGAATCTCAAAAAAAAAATAAATAGAATTCTATTCTAATTCTAATAGAAATTTGAGATTTTGAGATTCTAGAAATTCGAAAATTCAAATAAAAAAGATTTCAAATAATTTATTAATTTAATTTAATATAATTTAATATAATTATACTAATTTATTAGAATATTATTATTTATAGTTTATAGAATAATATTACATTTATTAAATTATTAAACATTAAATTATTAAACAATAATCAATATTCTATTTATAGATTATAGAATTTATAGAATTCTATATATATTATTTAGATATATTCTATTCTATAACATATTTAACATATTCTATATTATATATATAGAAAATTTTAGAATAAATTATAGAATAATAAATTATAGAATAAAGAATAAAAAAACTTTTTTTTTTTCAGCCCGGCCAGGTTAGTACC